ACATAGTATTGCTCGATTCGTGAGGATACATATAAGTGTACCTATTTCTAAAGTAAGTACTAAAGTCTCGTATCTTACTTCTTACATTCTTGTCAATTTTATATATATCTTTTGAAAAAAAACAAACCTTATTCTTATTCATGTTTGAAAAAAAGAAATTCCTATTGACTTTATTAAGTGTCCCTTTTCCCCATAGAGATATTGAATAAAACGAGCTATTTTTTGTACTACTAAGACTACTATAATCTTGAAAATGAATGCGCAAATACCCATCAAAGGTAAGTAAATACATCCTAAACATATAAAATGCGGTTAATCCTGTTGTGAACCAAGCTATTAGTGCGAAAATTGGTGAGTACAACCAACTATCGTGAAGAATTTCATCTTTGGACCAAAAACAAGCAAGAGGCGGAATACCACAAAGAGAAAGTGTACCTAAAAAAAAAGTAGTTTTTGTAATTGGAACATATTTTGTTAAACCTCCCATAAGAACCATATTCTGACTTTTCTCTGGTGAATATCCAACAATAGGTTCCATTGAATGAATAATGGATCCGGATCCCAAAAACAATAAAGCTTTAGAATAGGCATGGGTGATCAAATGGAATAAAGCAGCTCGATAAGAACCTATACCTAGAGCTAACATAATATAACCCAATTGAGACATTGTAGAATAAGCTAAACTTCTTTTAATGTCTCTTTGGGCAAGAGCTAAAGTAGCTCCTAAAAGTACTGTTATTATACCTACTAAACAAATGAGATTCATTATGTAAGGTATAACTATTAAAAGAGGAAGAAGCCGAGCTACAAGAAAAATTCCTGCTGCTACCATAGTAGCAGCGTGTATAAGAGCCGAAATAGGAGTGGGGCCTTCCATGGCATCAGGTAACCATACGTGAAGGGGGAATTGTGCGGATTTAGCAACTGCACCGACAAATAATAAAAAGGCACATAAAGTAGCAAATAAAGAATTGACCCCATTATTATGGATCAAGGTATTCACTATTTGGAACAAATCCCGAAATTCGAAACTACCAGTTATCCAATAAAATCCTAAGGTTCCTAATAATAAACCAAAATCTCCTATACGATTAGTTACAAAAGCTTTTTGACAAGCACTTGCTGCAACGGGTCGTGTGAACCAAAAGCCTATCAATAAATACGAACACATTCCCACTAGTTCCCAAAAAATATAAATTTGTATCAAATTGGAACTAGTAACTAATCCCAACATTGAAGCATTGGAAAAACTCATATGAGAAAAAAATCTCAAATATCCTTGGTCGTGAGACATATAATTGTCACTATAAATAAAAACCATGATTCCAACAGTAGTAATTAGTATTGACATAATAGAAGTAAGTGGATCGATCAAGTGTCCGAACTCTAATAAAAAATCATTATTGATGGTCCAAGACCATAGATATTGATAGGTCAAACTTCCATTTATTTGCTGAATAGACAGATTGGCCGAAAACCACATAGCTATACTTAGTAGTAAAACACTTAGGAAAGCCCACATACGACGAAGATCTTTTGTTGCTGTCGGAATAAGTAGAAGTCCAAATCCTATTGACATAGTAACTGGGAGCGGAAAAAGGGGTATTATCCATGCATATTTATATGTATATTCCATAAGAAAACAAATTTTTCTTTTTTCTTAGAATTGTTTCCGATTCACCAATTCTGATCTCTTTCGAAAAGAACAAAACAATAAGAAAAAAAAATATGAAAAAGATCAAATACAAAAATACAAATATTTGAATTATGACTTTTTGTTTTACCAAATATTTTAAATAAAAGTTGCAATTGGTTGGTCAAATATCAAATAATATGATCAAAGAATTAGTCAAGTTTCTTACTTAGTTATTAATTAACTTATAACTTCAAACTCTAGAAAAGAAAGATATTTTTTAAATAATATGACATCATATGAGATTTTGAATAATTGGATTTTCCCTTTACATTATATTCTAATTATGTAATTTCTAGATATATGATTTATATTCATGCTATATTAATATATTAATATATATATAATATATATATTATTATAGTATATACTTATATACTATTTTAGACTATATACTATTATACTATTTACTTTATTACTTTACTATTTAGATAAATATTTTCTATTACTATTCTTAATATTGCAAATATATTAAATAATATTAAAATTACATTACTTTTTTTGTATATTCTTTTTGTATATATTCCTTTATAAAACAAGAAATATACAATACGTATGTAATTCTTACATTATGCAAATATCAGAATGAAGATAGAAAATCGAAATCTATTTGTATCTATTTGTCTATTAAAATAGAATGATTTTATAATCTTTTTCTTTTATTCTTTTTTTCTATTTGTATGTTATGATATTATTGAGGTAAATTTATGGAATTAAGTATTAAGTATAGATAATGACTAATAAAGAGTAATTTATTTTGAACAATATATGTCTTTCACATACAACGATAAAAATGAGTCACCTACCTTTTGAATGGCAGTTCCAAAAAAACGTACTTCTATGTCAAAAAAGCATATTCGTAGAAATCTTTGGAAAAAAAAAGGATCTTTAGAGGCAGTAAAAGCTTTTTCTTTAGCTAAATCTGTTTCCACCGGACAGTCAAAAAGTTTTTTTGTGCGACAAAAAAAAGTCTTGGAAAAATCTTAATTGACATGTTTCAAAGAACTTCCAAATTTCCATTTTTGAATTGGAAGATAAATGATTTAATTTTACTAATGTATTGTGTATTTTATTTTTTTTTATCATTTTTTTATATTTTTTATAGTCTTTCTATATTTCTATTATATTCTATTTTATTTATTTTATTCTATTTATTTAAATTTCTATTGATTGATATTTAATTCGTGAGATGGGTTTTTCTTTCCTATGAATTGTGCTTTTCGAAATAGAAAAGCACAATTACGATAGACAAGTAAGAATCTGAATATTTCATTATAATTTTTACTAAGGTGTTGGGTCTCTAAATCGTTAGAAAAAATTATGAATTTTATACCCCGACTGAGAACGAAACTATTAAGTTCTGACTGTTCTGGATAAACAAGAGCTAGGTTTCTAGTACGGAAAAGTTGATTATTAAAACTGAACTTACGAAGATAATAATTCAATATTATTGATATTGAACATTTCCATATGAAAGGAAATGCATCTTTCTTCATTTTTTCCTAAACTCTATTGAATATCGACAATTAAACAGGAATTTCCTATTATTATTTAGGGTAAGCCGCCATGGTGAAATTGGTAGACACGCTGCTCTTAGGAAGCAGTGCTAGAGCATCTCGGTTCGAGTCCGAGTGGCGGCATAAATATTATTTCATATTAAGAATATAGACACAATAAATCTAATAGAATATAAGATATTTAAAATATTTTATTTTATATTCTATTTAATCCCCCCCCGATTTAAATTATTTAAAAGGGACTCTTCTTTATGATATTTGCGACCTTAGAACATATATTAACTCATATTTCCTTTTCGATCATCTCAATTGTGATTATGATTCATTTGATGAACTTATTAGTCTACGAAATCGAAGGATTACGTAATTCGTCAGAAAAAGGGATGATAGCTACTTTTTTCTCTATAACAGGGTTTTTAGTTATTCGTTGGATTTCTTCGGGACATTTTCCCTTAAGTAATTTATACGAATCATTAATCTTCCTTTCATGGAGTTTATCCATTATTCATATGATTCCGTATCTTGGGAATCATAAAAATGATTTAAGCGCAATAACTGCACCAAGTGCCATTTTAACCCAAGGTTTCGCCACGTCAGGTCTTTCAACTGAAATGCATCAACCCGCAATATTAGTACCTGCTCTACAATCTCAGTGGTTAATGATGCATGTCAGTATGATGCTATTGAGCTATGCAGCTCTTTTATGCGGATCATTATTATCAGTTGCTCTTATAGTGATTACATTTCAAAAAAAAATAAATTTTTTTTTGAAAAACAAGAATTTTTTAAGTTTAAGGAAGTCGTTTTTCTTTGGTGATATGGAATATTTGAACGAAAAAGGAAGTGTATTTAAAAAGACTTCTTTCCTCTCATTTAAAAATTTTTACAAATATCAATTAATTCAGCGTTTGGATTATTGGAGTTATCGTGTCATTAGTTTAGGGTTTACTTTTTTAACCATAGGCATTCTTTCTGGAGCAGTATGGGCTAATGAAGCATGGGGTTCTTATTGGAATTGGGACCCTAAGGAAACTTGGGCATTTATTACTTGGACCATATTTGCAATTTATTTACATACTAGAACAAATCCAAAATTGCAAGACCAAGGCACGAATTCGGCATTTGTAGCTTCTATAGGATTTCTCCTAATTTGGATATGCTATTTCGGGATCAATCTATTAGGAATCGGGTTCCATAGTTATGGTTCATTCCAATTAATATCTAATTGAATAAAATAAACTACACGAAGAATGCATAAAAAAATCGTCTGATACACAATGAAAATTTGTGCGAGTTTTTGAGAACCGTTTAAATAGAGGAATTATTCAAATGGTTCTCAAAAACTTTAGATGTATCTCATTACAATTCTAATTCACCCTTTCTTTTTTTTTCATTGTACAACGAAGAATCGTGAAAATATGAAAGTCAAAGAATTCTAAGACTTTCTTTCCAATTAATGAAAATTCTTTCATTTTCATTTATTATTAAATCTAAAAAAAGAATTAGTATCTATAAAAATAATTAGATAATAGAACTTGTACCTTGTCAACTGATAACGGGAGAACGAAATCAGGATAAAGACCAATTCCTATTACAGGTAGAAAGATACAGATCGAAACAAATAGTTCTCGTGGTCCAGAATCAAAAAAATTCGAGTTTGGAATATTGAATAGCTTGTATCCATAGAAAATCTGACGTAACATAGATAATAAAAAAATAGGAGTTAATATCATTCCAATTGCCATTACAAAAGTAATTAACATTTTTGGCATGAAAAGATATTTTGGGCTGGTAATTATTCCAAAAAAGACTAAGAATTCTGCAACAAAACCACTCATTCCTGGCAATGCAAGAGAAGCCATCGAGAAACTACTAAACATGGTAAATATTTTTGGCATTGGGATAGATATCCCCCCCATCTCTTCGAGATAAACAAAACGTATTCTATCACAACTTGTTCCTGCTAAGAAAAAAAGCGCAGCACCAATCAATCCATGAGAGAGTATTTGTAAAATGGCTCCATTAAGTCCCATGCCAGTTATAGAACCAATTCCTATAATTATGAAACCCATGTGAGATACGGAAGAATAGGCAATACGTTTTTTTAAATTGCGTTGACCGAGAGAGGTTGAAGCTGCATAAATGATTTGTATTATTCCTACTATCACCAACCAGGGAGATAATCTAGAATGAGCGTGAGCTAATAATTCCATATTGATCCGAATCAATCCATATGCTCCCATCTTTAATAAGATTCCAGCTAAAAGCATACATGTACTGTAATGTGCTTCCCCGTGGGTATCTGGTAACCATGTATGTAGGGGTATCATCGGCGATTTGACAGCATAAGCAATAAGAAAACCAAAATAGAGTATTATTTCCAATGCTGCAGGATACGATTGATTAGCTAATTTTTCTAAATCTAATGTTGGTTCATTGGAACCATATAAACCCATACCTAGAACTCCTATTAAGAGAAAAATGGAACCTCCGGCAGTGCACAAAATAAACTTTGTAGCCGAGTACAGGCGTTTTTTTCCTCCCCACATGGATAAAAGTAAGTAAACAGGAATTAATTCTAATTCCCACATAATGAAAAAAAGTAAAAGGTCTCGAGAAGAAAATGATCCTATTTGGCCACTATACATTGCTAACATCAAGAAATAGAAAAATCGCGGATTTCGAGTAACTGGCCAAGCTGCTAAAGTAGCTAAAGTAGTGATAAATCCTGTCAGTAAAATGGGTCCTATGGAAAGTCCATCGGTTCCCAGTCTCCAGTGAAAATCAAAAAGATTGATCCATTTAGAATCCTCCTTCAATTGGGTTAATGGATCGTCCAATTGGAAATGATAACAAAATACATAGGTCATTAGAAGGAGCTCTAGGATACATATACATAGAGTATACCACCTATACACCTTATTTCCCCTATGAGGGAAAAAGACAATTGAAGAACCTGCGAATATGGGCAAAACAAGAAGTATTGTTAACCAAGGAAAATAACTCGTGATAAAGACAAGATAAAATTAGACCAGAAAACCCCGTGCTCGGGAGAAGAATAATATATTTTCTTTTCTCGAGTACGGGCTTTTGTCGGTAAAGAGGAATCAAATGATTCAAGTGGAGTTTTTTGTCACATATCAATAAGAAAGACCCATGCTGCGAGTTGTTTCATGCCATAAATAAACACGGACACTCAAAAAATCCGTTGGACAAGCGGATTCACATCTCTTACAACCTACACAATCCTCGGTTCTTGGCGCAGAAGCAATTTGCTTAGCCTTACATCCGTCCCAAGGTATCATTTCCAATACATCCGTGGGGCAAGCTCGAACACATTGGGTACATCCTATACATGTATCATAAATCTTTACTGAATGTGACATTGGGTCTATAAATTCCATTTTTGAACACAAAAGATTTTCGATCTGGTAAAATAAAATCAGAAAATGAAATAAATCATATATTTTCTATTGTAGACACCAGACGAATCAATGATTTATCAAAATTTGAAGAATCAATAGATTTTCTAATCTGTTTATGAGAAAGGGCCAAGATACTTTGATTTCCATTTCAATAACCATGAAATATGAGTTTACGAATTCAATTCATGTTAATTTTACTATATTTTTCTATTTCTATTAATATATAAGATCTTAATTTTTATTGAATTTAGAGAATTTCTATATTTTTGTCTTAATTTAATTCAATTTCGATTCAATTTCCTAGAATTGAAAATATCAATTGAGAATTTAGTAGAATTCTAGGAATTCTAAGTAATCCTATTCATATTTTCTATATGAATTTGAATTCTATCAAATCAAATAGAAATAATCTAAAATAGTCTAATTCTAACTAATTCAAATTGAGAATTAATTTGAATATAATGTACTATACTAATATATATATTCATATACATATAAATATAGAAAGATTCTAGTATATAGAAATCTAATTAAGGATATGATGATATATTATATATCAGATGAATACGTTTGTTATTAGGTTAGTGATAGAATAGGTTAGTAACTCTAAATCATAAATCTATATGAAAAAAGATAAGAAAGAAAATAAATAAGAAAATAATAGAATATTATATTCTATTTAATTTTAATTAGATTATCTTATTATTCTAATTCTATTAGAATATATTTAGAATATTCTCAAAGTCTTATGTTTTGATTTCTATGTGAAAATAAAAGAATTATGACTAATTATTCAGCAAATTCGATTGATTGATACGAGTTGATTTTCTGTTACGATGGATCGACGAAACAATAGCTAGCCCAATAGCTGCTTCAGCAGCCGCAATGGCTATAACAAAGATTGAGAAAATTTCTCCTTTTAATTGCCGACTATCAAATATATCGGAAAATGTGACGAGATTTATATTCACCGAATTCAGTATAAGCTCAAGACACATAAGTGCTCTAACCATGCTTCGGCTTGTGATCAGTCCGTAGATACCGATAGAAAATAAATAAACACTTATAAAAAGTACATGCTCTAACATCATTGATAAATTCCTCATCTATCTCGATTCATTTCAATATGAACAAAAATGAAACCGATTCAGTTGACTAGAATAGAAGAATTACAGAACAAAAAAAAATATTCACAGTAGATTGAAATAAAATAGATGAAATCCATTTTCATTCTTTAATTCTAAAAAAGGAAGTTCTTATTTCTTATTATATTAGATTATTAGATTATTGACGAGCCATAGTAATTGCACCTATCAAAGAAACTAAAAGAATTATAGAAATGAGTTCAAAAGGAAGATAAAAATCTGTGGATAAATGAATCCCAATTTGTTGAACGTTACTTATTAAGTCCTGTTCTATAATCTGATTTGATCTTGTAGTCCGAAAAATTCCGGACCATGACGTATCTGGGATAGTAGTCATTAATGAAAAAAAAAGACTTGTACAAACCAGTGAAGTGATCCTATCTCCAATGGTCCACAAATAGGAATCATTGGAATATTCTGAACCGTTCATGAACATCACAGCAAATATGATTAATACATTTATGGCTCCCACATAAATAAGTAACTGTGCGGCAGCTACAAAATAGGAATTATATGAAATATAGAATAAGGATATACAAACAAGAACCAATCCCAATGAAAAGGCAGAATCAATGGGATTGGTAAGTAATACTACTCCCAGACCTCCTAATATAAGAACTGATCCCAGAAATACTACAAGAATATCATGTATTGGTCCAGGTAAATCCATTATGAAATAAAAGATAAATAAATAAGTCGAAATATTTCATGACCTTACTAAAGGTCCAGGAAAGAAACTCTTTTTTTATATGATACCTTCCTAATTGAATGAAAAAAAAATGAATATCATTAGATAGATAAAATAAAGTTATTTGACTAATCCTACTTTATTCCAAACCAAATCTTAGTAATTGGTAATCGTTCTTGTCTTGAACCAAGCAAGGGGTTTTTATTTTTTAATTTTCTTTGTTGAATCCATAACTGTTTGAATTGTGTAATCTCCAATTATTGAAATGGGTAACCGACCTAAAGAAATTTGATTATAATTCAATTCGTGACGATCATAAGTGGAAAGCTCATATTCTTCAGTCATCGATAAACAGTTTGTTGGACAATACTCGACACAGTTACCGCAAAATATACAGACACCAAAATCAATACTATAATGAAGCAATTGTTTTTTCTTAATATCTTTTTCAAATTTCCAATCAACAATGGGAAGGTCTATTGGACATACGCGAACACATACTTCACAAGCAATACATTTATCAAATCCAAAGTGGATTCGACCACGAAAACGCTCTGATGTGATTGATTTTTCATAAGGATATTTAATAGTTACAGGTAAACGATTTGTATGGGATAAGGTAATTATGAAACTTTGTCCAATGTACCTTGCGGCTCGTATTGTTTGTTTGCCATAATTCATGAACCCAGTAACCATAGGTAACATATTATAGATATCCATGAATCAAATTTATGTTTCTTTCTCTTGGTTGAGATAAGTTATGAATATAGAATATTCATTATTGTTTTCTCTTAATTTCTTATTTTTATTTATAGTTTATAGTGAAACGAGTTGAAAAGAAGTTGTCAATAATAGATTACCTAGAGAAATAGGTAAAAGAAATTTCCATCCAAGATTTAATAATTGATCCATTCTCATCCTAGGTAAAGTCCATCTTGTTGTGATAGGAATGAACAGAAACAAATAAGCTTTAGCTAATGTAATAAAGATACTAATTGCTATTACAAAGACTCTAAACATTTTATTTATTCCAAAAAGTTCAGTAAGAGATATGTACGGAATAGAAAAATTCCACCCACCTAAGTAAAGAACTGTTACAAATAATGAAGAAACTAATAGATTTAGGTAAGAAGCAAGATAAAAGAACCCGTATTTTATACCTGAATATTCGGTTTGATAACCTGCTACTAATTCCTCCTCTGCTTCTGGTAAATCAAAGGGTAATCTTTCACATTCTGCTAGAGAAGACATTATAAAAACTAGAAACCCTATGGGCTGACGCCACAGATTCCATCCCCCAAAACCATATTTGGACTGTGCCTCAATTATATCAACTGTACTTGAACTGTTAGATAATTATAGTCGATGATAGCATCACTGCTCCCATCGCTATTCCAAAACCGTACATGAAACCTAAGCTTCATACGGCTCCTCTATGGCCACAAAGAAATGTAAGGTAAGGACTAGTTCAGTATTATTGCTCTCCTTGGACCCTAGGTAAATAAAATGTAAAGATAAATCGGAGGTTGGAGAGTCCTCAAATCGACCAATAAAATTCTGTCTGCTATAATAAGAAAAAGCACTTCCGAATTGATCTCATCCCTTATAATGATATTAGAATTAAAAGAATAAAAATTTATCTTTGTTCAGCAATAACTTAATCCTTCAATCAAATACTCGTTATATTCATAAATAGAAAGAATTGGGCATTAGTTAATGAATCATGATAAGAATTCCCATATGCATATGTATGAAGAAAGAAAGATTTTCTTATTATTCCCGTTTTATTCTTTTTTATTCTATTATCGTATTGCATTCTATTTGTCTTGTTCCTGTTCTTCTTTTTGAAAACTAAAAAAAAAGGAAAGAAAATAAAGGATTAATTCGTTCTTGATAGTCATTTATTTAATAAGCGAATAGTAGCATACTCTAGATCGGAATCGTGGGGAAGTACTGCTTGATCGTTTCTACCAACTCCAAGCCCTTATTATGATTCGTTTTATGCAAAGTTTTATGCAAAAATCCCTTTTTTTGATACCTTACATTATTTACATTACTCATCCTTTGCGTACTTTGGTGTTCCTAACTGCCCACTTCTTTTTTATTGATCCCCAGTATAGTAAGAAATACAGTTGATCTTTTGCATCCGCTTCAAGATATGACGACTAATAAAATAATCTCAATCTTGGGGTAAACAACTTATGTTTACTTCAAATTTCTTCTTGTACCTAGGGAATGAGATTTTTCTTGTTTTACTGCAAATAGAGGAGCAGTTTTGTTTCACTCATATAACTATCTGGTTTAACTCATCGAACTGAAATTTTTAATAAAAAAGATGAAGATATTTATTCAAGACATTCAATTTCTTTATCTTCACTTACTTTATACTTTATAAAGTAAGTATAAAAGTAAGTATAAAGTTTCTAAATTAAATAAAGAAATTAAGAGAATAAAAAAAAGTTCATGTTCCAACGAATCACACGTAGAGATATTGCTAACACACATAGAGTTAATGGTATTTCATAACTAATTGATTGAGCTGCAGCTCGTAGACCGCCTGAAAAGGAATACTTATTATTTGATCCATATCCTGACATAAGAAGACCAATGGGGACAATACTTGAAAAGGCAATCCATAAAAAAACACCTATACTGAGATCAGCTAAAACAAGGTGATATCCAAAAGGAATTACTAAATAACTTAGTAGAATTGATATAAACCCTATAGAAGGTCCGACCCTAAATAAACGAATATTACCTCTAGATGGAAGAAGATCCTCCTTCAAAAGTAGTTTGGTCCCATCCGCTAAAGCTTGAAGAATTCCTAATGGGCCGGCATATTCAGGTCCAATACGTTGTTGTATTGCTGCAGATATTTTTCTTTCTAACCACACAATGACTAATACCCCCATTGTGATTCCTAAGACAAGGGTGAAAATGGGGACAAAAATCCATATGAGTCCATAGACTTCTTTTAAGGATTCTAATCTATAAAAAGAATTAATAGTTTGTACTTCTGTCGTATCAATTATCATTTCAACGATCAACTTCTCCCATAATGATATCTATACTACCTAGTATCGTCATGATATCAGCCAATTTCATTCTTTTAACTAGCTGGGGAAGAATTTGCAAATTGATGAAACCGGGTGGACGAATTTTCCATCTCCAGGGGAAAACGCTACTGTCTCCTATTAAAAAAATTCCTAATTCTCCTTTTGGGGCCTCTACCCTTACATAAAGTTCTTGTTTTAACAATTCAAAATTGGGTGAAAGTTTTTTAGTAATAAATCTATATTCAAAATTATTCCATTCGGAATTCTTTGTCCTATGAAAACGCCGGTTTTCTAAATTCTCATAGGGTCCTCCAGGAATTCCTTCTAGAGCCTGTTGAATGATTTTTATGGATTCTTGCATTTCACCGATTCTTACTAAATAACGAGCTAATGTATCGCCTTCTTTTTGCCATTTGACTTCCCAATCAAATTTATTGTAACACTCATAACGATCAACTTTACGAAGATCCCATTGGATTCCAGAAGCTCGTAACATTGGTCCTGATAAACCCCAATTTATTGTCTCCTCCCCACCAATAATGCCCACTCCTTCAACTCGTTCCAAAAAAATGGGATTTCGCGTAATGAGTTTTTGATACTCAACAACTTCTGTTAAAAAATAATCACAGAAATCAAAACATTTATCTATCCAGCCATAAGGTAAATCCGCAGCTATTCCTCCGATGCGGAAATAATTATGCATCATCCGCATACCTGTGGCGGCTTCGAATAGATCATATATTAATTCCCTCTCTCTTAAAATATAGAAAAAGGGAGTCTGTGCACCGATATCGGCCATAAAAGGGCCAAGCCATAACAAATGGGAGGCTATACGGCTCAGCTCCAGCATAATAACTCTGATATAACTGGCCCTTTTAGGCACTTGAACACTTTCCAATCGTTCTGGTGCATTTACTGTTATTGCTTCTGTGAACATAGTAGCTAAATAATCCCAACGTGTTACATAAGGCAAATATTGTATAATTGTTCGGTTCTCCGCTATTTTTTCCATCCCTCTGTGTAAATAGCCCAATATAGGTTCACAGTCAATAACATCTTCGCCATCCAGAGTAATGATCAGCCGAAGAACACCATGCATTGATGGGTGGTGAGGACCCATATTGACTATTATGAAATTTTTTCTTGTAGCCGGTACAGTCATATTTTTTTCCTTAATTCATTATTTCATGAATTTCTTAAAATGAAAAATCTAAAAAAAAAATAATAACTGAACTAATAAAAAAATAATGAAAAAATAAAAAAGAACAAGGATAATAATAAGAAAATAATAAGAAACTCAAATAAGAAATTAAAATTTAATTAACGAGTTTTTGGTTCCCGAATATCTAACTGATCCATTAATTTCTTATAACGCACTTTGTTTTTCTTTGACAAATAAGTCAATAATCGTTGACGTTTTCCCAGAATTCTTCGTAAACCTCTTTGCGATAAAAAATCTCTTTTGTGTAATTCTAAATGTGAAGTAAGTCTCCGTATCTTATTGGTGAAATGGAATACTTGAAATTCAACAGACCCACTATTATTTTCTTCTTTTTCTTCTTGTGTAATAACTGAGATGAATGAATTTTTGACCATAAATTAAGATTTCTATCTTTCTTTTCTGTGAATTTTACCGATCAGGAAAAATAATAATATTTATTATGCCAGTTATTTTCATCTAGTATACATCAAATTTGGATTTCATTCATATACTACTTTGTTTTTTATTTATGTGGTTTATGTTTTGTATATTTGGATCAAATATACAAAACATATATGTATTCACGAAAGAGAACAATTTCTTTTTACTTAAAAGTATTCCGCTCTTCCTAGTTAAAATTTATACACTATTAAATCAGCATCATGTATTAGAATGTTACACAGTGTATATATTTCGGCTTTCATCTACCAAATATGTTACACGATATGTAGGAAATCCATTTTCATTTTTCATTGGAATTGAATTCATTCTGAATTGTGAATACATATGTATTCTTGACATACTGAAACGACTGCTGTTATTGGTATCAAACCAATAGCGGTTCATACAAGCTACATCTTCTAATCGATAATTGGGCCAAAGAAACAATTTGAATTTCATGAAATTTTTTCTATCTGTATTAATATGTTTGTCCTCATTCAAAAATTGCCCACAGTTTCTTATTTTGTTTTCATTGCAAAATCTTGGATTTCTATCCACAACATTTAAATTCCGGGAATTGAAACAAATTCGAATTCGAAATTCTCTACGACGTCTGGGAGATAGAATATTTTCAGGAACAAGTAAATCATAATGATTTTTGTCTCCACTCAAAAATATGTTGCTGCGTCCTGCAATGGATTTTTCAAACCCCCCTTTATCAATATATCTTTTTTTTGTGTCTTTTTTATTTGTTTGGTGCCTATTATTATCGACCAATGAAATATCCATAGTTTGATATATAATATATTTTCCGTCCCTTCGTATAGATAGACAAATTGGTTCAATAATAAATATTCCCTTTCTTATCAATTCTGCAAGAACTAGGTCCTTTTGAATCAGCATTTCATCTAGATTTATTTCACCTCTTTGAATCGAAGATATAGCAATTTCTTTTGGATTTATCAGTCTAAGTAGGAGACAATATATCCTGATGTTTTTCATTATTTTTTTATTTAAGGGATCAGCCCATCTTAGTTGAAAAAGTAAATATTTTTTCAAAAAGAAATCTAGTTCCATTTCATTCTTGCTCTTATATTGTTTTTTTTTTATACCCTTTTTCATTTCTAATCTTGCGTAATCTTCTTCAACAGCTTTTTTCTTTTTTTGTTTTAGTAGATTCGATACAAGATTTCCTTGGACCTGTTGTTCGTTTTCTTCCTGCTTGGAATTTCCTAATTCAAGATCTTTTTTTTTCTTAGATGATTTCTTTGAATTTACGTTAATGTTTTTACTTTTTTCATTTCTAGAAAAATTAAAAAAGAGTGATTTGATTGGGATGATCCAAGGTTGAATCTTATATACATCAAAAAGTAGCACAAATTCTGGGAAGAACCAAGTTTCTAGATTGGATATAGTATCATGATTTGATGCGGTATCATATAACCTTTCTTTATTCATTCCCATGCAATCAAAAAAGTTTCTTTTTTGATTGCATGGTTTGATCTCTTGATGAATTGTAGGATAAAAAAGATCTTTTTTTTCCATTTTTTTTAAATTCTTAATTTCAGTCTTAGTATTTTTCTGAATCTTGATGCCAATATGTGCATTGGCCCAGATCTCAATATTCTTTCTAAAACAAAGATGAAGAATTCTACAATCAAAATATTTTCTATCCAAATTTGTATTCCTATCAATAAGATATCCTTTTTCTATATAATCATTACTAGGTATACTTAACAATACATAAAATGATTCAGGTTTCGATGTATTTAAATGATATGGAATTTCTTGGTCCCCGTTTCTTTCTAATGTTGATCCAGAAATGTATAAATTAGGGAGGCTTATGTATTTATATGATAAAAGATCATATCTGTAATGTTTTTTCCATTTGTCTTTTTGACTCATAAATGAATTCGCTGCATAGTCATTTTTTTTCATGGAATCAATGAATTGGTATTTTTTATATAAATCCAATTGGATTGATTCCTTATTTTGAATCATACGACGTTGATTGATTCTATTTCGCCATTCTTTAGGTACTAATCGAGAACTTTTTTTTTGAGATAAATCATATTGATAATGGCCTTTTAACCAGTTTTTCCATTCGTTCATTACATATGTATGAATTTTCTTATGTCTTGATTTGGAATTAAAGATTCCGTGTATCATACAATAGTCTTTTAAATTATCCTTAAAAAAAGGAGAGCTCCCTTGATATTGAAGCACAGGCCTCAATTGATACTTATTAAGTAATTGGTTTTGTGATATTTTGTAAAATACATATGCTTGGGACAGGGAAGATAAGTTCCAATAAGTATTGGAATTTTGATTGCTATTCTCAGTATTATCAGTATTTGAAAACAATTTTTTTATAGTCAAAACAAAATTCATTGTATTTTGATTTGTTTCATCAATTCCTTCTTGTTCTTGATTTATTTCATTGCTGTAAATGGATTTATTAAAGATCTTTTTTGTTGATTCAAAGAAATTTTGTGCATTGATCTTAGAAATGGTAATGGTACATAGCAAAATATCTATGTATATTTTTTCAATGAATGATTTGATAAAGTAGTGTGATTTACGCATTAATCGGATATTTTTCCTTTTTAATATTTTCCAAATATGTTTCTGTGATCCCGATCTTTTATTATCATAAATTAGAACTATTTCTTTTTTTTTCTTGTCTTTTGCGGTTCGTTCAATTTGATTCCTTATTTTGATTGTCTTATCAGAAAGATCTTTCATTCTTCTTTCTATTAGTGAATAATTTAACCAATTCATCGTTCGAATTAGAACGGACGATTCGCGAAGAATCTTATTATTTATTTTTAAATCTTTTTTGTTTTCGTTCGGTTCATATACTTTTTCTTTCCTCAATTCAAATAAGAAAATTGGATTTACTTTCTCCAGTTTTTTCATTATTAGTTTGATAACTCGAACTATTTTGATGACCCCTTTTGTTTTTTCTTTTCTAACTTTTAGAAAGGATTTTCTTTTTTTATTTAAAAATTTTATAACTTGTAAAAATTGATTTTTCACCTTTTTTTTTATTTTTTGGAGTTCTTTATAAATAGGTTCAAAAAAAAAAGGTCGTTTTCGGGGAGAACCAAAGGGAAGTTCCGCTTCCATTCCCCAGACTGTTAAAAAACAAAAATTTATTTTTTTCTCTTTTTTTTTCATTAGATCTCTATGATGAGATCGTGCCTTAGATTTTCTCCAAGGTTTTAGACAGAAAGGGTATAGAATCTTTATCTGAATACCGTCTATTAACCAATCTTGGGGAAATTCTGTTTCTGATAATTGAACACCATTATAGGTGCATTTAATATGCATTTCTCTATTCCATTCCTTAAAATCCTCGTCCCACTCGGGAAATTGGAATAATAACATACGGAAAATATTTTTGGCTATTATTAATGAAGGCAATATAATGTATTTTCTAAGAAAAGATTGGGTTACTAACATCAAACCTCTTATTACTTGAGTAAATATAAAGGTATCCCAAGCTTCTGATATTTCTATCTGTTCATTTTTAGATTTTTTTTCCTCTTTCTCCTTTTCTTCTTTTGTATCTTTATTTTCAAAATAGGAAATTTTTAATTCTGATTCTTGTTCTCTGCCCATCCAATTCCTAAAAATTAGATTCTTCATTTCGTTGATATCAAAAGACGAAAAAAAAGATGTTTTGTCTAGACGATCCAAAAAAAGCGGGGAATGTACATTTACTTGAAAGAGGTCCCAAATAACTGTTTTACGTCTTTGAGCGCGCATGGATCCTTTGATTAGATTGCGACGAAAATCCGATTGTTGTGAGTAACGTATCAAAGCCACTTCTTCCTCTTCCGTTTGATCATCATTTGTATCATTGTTACTAGTATTCTGAATACTAGAAATAGAATTGGTATTCTGATCATTATCGTTATAAATTACCACACGTTTGGCTCTTCTTGAATGAATCTCATGATCTTCTTCTTCCAATTCTTCTTCATTTTCTTCTTCCTCTTCTTCTAAATTATCGGTTAATTTGTATGACCATCGAGAAACCTTTTTACTGACTTCTTCTATTCTAATTCCAATAGATTTATTTTTCATTGTTTTTTGATCTTTTGTATGTGTTGTAATTACATCAAATAAAAATTTAAAAGATTTTGCTTGACTTTCTGAATCAATTCCTTTTTCTTTTGTAGAATTAAAAAATAATTGACGGTGGAGTTCTACGGAATGATTAAGAATTAGATCATGAATCTTATTTATAAAAAAAAATTCTACTAAATCTTCTGTATCTGTATAAGTATTCATGGTTGCACGTGAATAGAATTCTTTTCTCGTTCCTC